ACACTATCTAATAGTAAAAAGTTTAAAAAAAGAAATTCTTTGTATATACATTCGAACCACTGTTGGTCATATTTCTCTTTATCGAGAAATCGAAGAAGCTATACAAGGGTTTTGTCGGGCCTGTTCATATGATACCTAATCATATGGTAATGATATCTAAGCTAAAAAATTCTACGACATCGGTATGAATTCGGTTCTCTCCGGTTCAACTAGGAACATAGTTCCGGATCCGACTTTCTACGCAAATCAAGATCGAGAAAAGGAAGTTTTCTAATCATTGACTCAAACCCATTGTCGAATCCCACTCAGCGGAATAGGGGGTACTTATGGCGGAACGGGCCAATCTGGTATTTCACAATAAAGTGATAGATGGAACTGCCATTAAACGACTTATTAGTCGATTAATAGATCACTTCGGAATGGCATATACATCACACATCCTGGATCAAGTCAAAACCCTGGGGTTCCAGCAAGCCACTGCTACATCCATTTCATTAGCAATTGATGATCTTTTAACTATACCTTCTAAGGGATGGCTAGTCCAAGATGCTGAACAACAAAGTTTCATTTTGGAAAAACACCATCATTTTGGGAATGTACACGCGGTCGAAAAATTACGCCAATCTATTGAAATATGGTATGCTACAAGTGAATATTTACGACAAGAAATGAATCCTAATTTTAGGATGACTGACCCCTTTAACCCAGTCCATATAATGTCTTTCTCAGGAGCTAGAGGAAATGCATCTCAAGTACACCAATTAATAGGTATGAGAGGCTTAATGGCGGATCCCCAAGGACAAATGATTGATTTACCCATTCAAAGCAATTTACGCGAAGGGCTGTCTTTAACAGAATATATCATTTCTTGCTATGGAGCCAGAAAAGGAGTTGTGGATACCGCTGTACGAACATCGGATGCTGGATATCTTACGCGCAGACTTGTTGAAGTAGTTCAACACATTGTTATACGTAGAACAGATTGTGGCACCACCCGAGGGATTTCGGTGAGTTCTCAAAATCGGACGCTGCCGGAAAGATTTTTTATCCAAACATTAATTGGCCGTGTATTAGCAGACGATATATATATGGGCCCGCGGTGCATTGCCATTCGAAATCAAGATATTGGGATTGGACTTGTCAACCAATTCCTAATCTTTCGAGCACAACCAATATCGATATCCATTCGAACTCCTTTTACTTGTAGGAGTACATCTTGGATCTGTCGATTATGTTATGGTCGGAGTCCCACGCATGGCGATCTGGTTGAATTGGGAGAAGCTGTAGGTATTATTGCGGGACAATCCATTGGTGAACCAGGGACTCAACTAACATTAAGAACTTTTCATACCGGCGGAGTCTTTACTGGAGGTACTGCGGAACACGTACGAGCGCCTTCTAATGGAAAAATCAAATTTAATGAGGATTTGGTTCAGCCTACGCGTACACGTCACGGGCATCCTGCTTTTCTATGTTATATGGATTTGTATGTAATTATTGAGAGTGAAGATATTATACATAAGGTGACTATTCCACCAAAAAGTTTTCTTTTAGTTCAAAATAATCAATATGTAGAATCAGAACAAGTGATTGCTGAGATTCGTGCGGGAACATATACTTTTAATTTTAAAGAGAGAGTTCGAAAACATATTTATTCGGACTCAGAGGGGGAAATGCACTGGAGTACCGATGTGTACCATTCACCCGAATTCACATATAGTAATGTTCATCTCTTACCAAAAACAAGCCATTTATGGATATTAGCAGGGGGTTCATGCAAATTTAGTGTAGTTCCTTTTTCGCTCTACAAGGATCAAGATCAAATAAATGTTCATTCTCTTTCGGCCGAACAAAGATCTAATTCTAGCCTCTCGGTGAATAATGATAACGTGAGACACAAATTCTTTAGTTCGGATTTTTCTGATAAAAAAGAAGGTAGGATTTCTGATTATTCAGAATTTATGGGTAATGAGCAGTCTAATTTCATATATTCTGCTATTCTCCACGAGAATTCTGATTTATTGGGAAAGAGGCGAAGGAATAGATTTATCATTCCATTCCACTCGATTCAAGATCAAGAGAAAGAACTAATGGCGCATTCAGGTATCTCGATTGAAATACCTATGAATGGTATTTTTCGTAGAAATAGTATTCTTTCTTTTTTCGACGATTTTCGATACAAGAGAAACAGTTCAGGAATTACTAAATATGGGACTATAGGGGTTCATTCAATCGTCAAAAATGAGGATGTGATTGAATATCGAGAGGTTAAAAAGTTGAATCCAAAATACCAAACGAAAGTAGATCGTTTTTTTTTCATTCCCGAGGAAGTGCATATTTTACCCGAATCCTCCTCTATAATGGTACGGAACAATAGTATCGTTGGAGTAGATACACAAATAACTTTAAATACAAGAAGCCGGGTGGGCGGATTGGTACGAGTGGAGAGAAAAAAAAAAAGAATTGAAATCAAAATCTTTTCAGGGGATATCCATTTTCCTGGAGAAAGAGATAAAATATCCCAACACAGCGGGATCTTGATATCACCAGGAACGGGAAAAACAAATTCGAAAGAATCAAAAAAATGGAAAAATTGGATCTATGTTCAACGGGTCACACCTACCAAGAAAAAATCTTTTATTTTAGTTCGACCCGTAACCACCTATGAAATAGCGGATGGTATAAATTTAGCAACACTTTTCCCGCAGGATTTGTTTCAGGAAAAGGATAATATGCAACTTCGAGTTGTCAATTATATCCTTTATGGAAATGGCAAACCTACTCGGAGAATTTTGGACACAAGTATTCAACTAGTTCGGACTTGTTTAGTGTTGAATTGGGACCAAGACAAGAAAAGTTCTTCCGACAAAGAGGTCCATGCTTCCCTTGTTGAAGTAAGTACAAACGGTCTGATTCGAGATTTTCTAAGAATCGACTTAGTGAAATCCCAAAATTTGTATATCAGAAAAAGGAATGATCCGTCAGGTTCAGGATTGATCTCTGATAATGAGTTAGATAGTACCACTAAAAATCCGTTTTATTCCAAAGCAAGGATTCAACAATCATTTAGACAAAACCACGGAACTATTCGTACGCTGTTGAATAGAAATAAGGAATCCCAATCTTTGATAATTTTGTCATCATCTAATTGTTTTTACATGGGCCCATTCAATGATGTAAAAGATCACAATGGAATAAAACAATCAATTAAAAAGGATCCTCGAATTCCAATTAGGAATTTGTTGGGCCCTTTAGGAACAGCCCTTCAAATTGCGAATTTTTATCCATCATTTGACCCCTTAATAACAATAACTCATAATCAGACCTCGTTAGCGGAATATTTACAACTTGAAAACTTAAAACAGACTTTTCAAGTACTTAAATATTATTTAATGGATGAAAGTAGGAGAATTTATAATCTCGATTCACGCAGAAACATCGTTTTGAATCCATTTAATTTGAATTGGTATTTTCCCCATGATAATTATAATTATTGTGATGAAACGCCCACAAAAATTAGTCTTGGGCAGTTTATTTCTGAACATGTATGTATAGCCAAAAACGGACCACACTTAAAATCGGGGCAAGTTTTAATTGTTCAAGTTGACTCTGTAGTAATAAGATCGGCTAAGACTTTTTTGGCGACTCCAGGAGCAACTGTTCATGGGCATTATGGAGAAATCATTTACGAAGGAGATACATTAGTTACATTTCTATATGAAAAATCGAGATCTGGTGATATAACGCAGGGTCTTCCAAAGGTAGAACAAGTATTAGAAGTGCGTTCGATTGATTCAATATCGATGAGCCTAGAAAAGAGAGTTGAGGGTTGGAACAAACGTATAACAAGAATTCTTGGAATTCCTTGGAGCTTCTTGATTGGTGCTGAGTTAACTATAGTGCAAAGTCGTATCTCTTTAGTTAATAAGATCCAAAAGGTTTATCGATCCCAGGGGGTACAGATCCATAATAAGCATATAGAAATTATTGTGCGTCAAATAACATCAAAAGTGTTGATTTCGGAAGATGGAATGTCTAATGTTTTTTTACCCGGGGAACTGATTGGATTGTTGCGAGCGGAACGAACGGGACGCGCTTTAGAAGAAGGGATCCATTATCGAGCCATTTTATTGGGAATAACGAGAGCATCTCTGAATACTCAAAGTTTTATATCCGAAGCAAGTTTTCAAGAAACTGCTCGAGTTTTAGCCAAAGCCGCTCTCCGGGGTCGTATCGATTGGTTAAAAGGCTTGAAGGAGAACGTTGTTCTAGGGGGTATGATACCCGCGGGTACCGGATTTAAAGGATTAGTGCACTGTTCAAGGCAGCATAGCAACAGTCTTTTGGAAACAAAAAAAAAGAAATTTTTCGGGGGGGAAATGAGAAATATTTTCTTCCACCACAGAGAATTATTTGACTCTTGCATTGCAAAAAAAGTACATGATACATCAGAACGCTCTTTTATATAGGATTTAATGATTCTTAAGATAAAATAAGAGTAACGGATTTATCCTTTTAATTATTTGTTTTTATTGTAGACATTTGATTTATTAATAGTAATAAAGGGAATAACGAATAGAAAGTAATAGCTTGGCTCGTGCATAAACGACCAATCCTCCGGTAGAAGAGAAGGTTCCATCGGAACAATTTTTTATTTCAATTCGTCTCTTTTTTTTTAAAGAGAGGAAGTGTGAGGAGAAATGGCAAGAAGATATTGGAACATAAATTTGGAAGAGATGTTGGAAGCAGGAGTTCATTTCGGTCATGGTACTAGGAAATGGAATCCTAAAATGGCGCCTTATATCTCTGCAAAGCGTAAAGGTATTCATATTATAAATCTGACAAGAACTGCTCGTTTTTTATCAGAAGCTTGTGATTTGGTTTTTGATGCAGCAAGTAGGGGAAAACAATTTTTAATTGTTGGTACAAAAAATAAAGCAGCCGATTCAGTGGTGCGAGCTGCTATAAGGGCTCGGTGTCATTATGTTAATAAAAAATGGCTCGGTGGTATGTTAACAAATTGGTCCACTACAGAAACGAGGCTTCATAAGTTCAGGGACTTGAGAACGGAACAAAAGACAGGGAGACTCAATCGTCTTCCGAAAAGAGATGCAGCTATGTTGAAGAGACAATTATCTCGCTTGCAAACATATCTGGGCGGGATTCAATATATGACGAGATTGCCTGATATTGTAATCATCGTTGATCAGCAAGAAGAATATATGGCCCTTCGAGAATGTATCACTTTGGGAATTCCAACAATTTGTTTAATCGATACAAATTGTGATCCTGATCTTGCAGATATTTCGATTCCGGCAAACGATGATGCTATAGCTTCAATTCGATTAATTCTTAACAAATTAGTATTCGCAATTTGTGAGGGTCGTTCTAGCTATATCCGAAATCCTTGATTAATAATTAATAATAAGCTAAATAAATTTTTGGAACTCCATAGATTCATGGGGTCGGTTACTATTTCTGAATCGTACAAAAGAGATAAAAATGTGGATATTCTGTGATTCGTTTTTTGGTATAATACCAAATATATAATTCGAGTAGGCAAGTCCAAAAAGAAAAAGAAACAGTTGAATCAAAATAATTCCTTTTTAAATTTTAAGTCAAGCTCTATTTCTGTCAGAGAGTAATATGAATATTATATCATGTTCTATCAACACACTAAATGGATTATACGATATCTCTGGTGTGGAAGTCGGCCAACATTTATATTGGCAAATCGGAGGTTTCCAAGTCCATGCCCAAGTCCTTATTACTTCTTGGGTTGTAATTGCTATCTTATTAGGTTCCGCCGTTATCGCAGTTCGGAATCCACAAACCATTCCAACCGACGGTCAAAATTTCTTCGAATATGTTCTTGAATTCATTCGAGACGTGAGCAAAACTCAGATTGGAGAAGAATATGGTCCGTGGGTTCCCTTTATTGGAACTCTGTTTCTCTTTATTTTTGTTTCGAACTGGTCAGGTGCTCTTTTACCTTGGAAAATCATACAATTACCTCATGGGGAGTTAGCCGCACCCACGAATGATATAAATACTACCGTTGCTTTAGCTTTACTCACGTCAGTAGCATATTTCTATGCGGGTCTTTCCAAAAAAGGATTGGGATATTTCAGTAAATACATTCAACCAACTCCAATTCTTTTACCTATTAACATTTTAGAAGATTTCACAAAACCCTTATCACTTAGTTTTCGACTTTTCGGGAATATATTAGCCGATGAATTAGTTGTTGTTGTTCTTGTTTCTTTAGTACCTTTAGTAGTTCCTATACCTGTCATGTTCCTTGGATTATTTACAAGTGGGATTCAAGCTATTATTTTTGCAACTTTAGCTGCGGCTTATATAGGCGAATCCATGGAGGGGCATCATTGACTAGTTTTTTTTTCAAAAAAAAAGTATCATCCTTTTTTTTAGCTTAGCGAAACGCAATGTATGTGTAACTCCAGATAATCCACGTAGTAAATAGAAATAGACAAATCTTAGGTAATGAATTGGAATAAAAAAAGGAAAGAGATCGAAAAGAAAAGATCTTTTTCTTAAAATTCCAAGTTCACCGTTTCTTTATTTTATTTATATCATAGTATGATTGTATCACTAACCATTTCTTTATTTTATTTTGCTGTGAGGAACTTATCATGAATAATCCACTGATTTCTGCCGCTTCCGTTATTGCTGCTGGGTTGGCTGTTGGACTTGCTTCTATCGGACCTGGAGTTGGTCAAGGTACTGCTGCGGGTCGCGCTCTAGAAAGTATCGCGAGACAACCCCAGGCGGATGGAAAAATACGAGGTGTTTTATTGCTTAGTTTGGCTTTTATGGAAGCTTTAACAATTTATGGGCTGGTTATAGCATTGGCACTTTTATTTGCGAATCCTTTTGTTTAATCCTGTAAATAGGAGATTTTTTTTCTTAATTTTTTCTTATTTTATGGATTCAGGCTTACTCCTTTCTTTTTTTACGCAGTTGTTGGGATAATAACCTAAAGGAAGGATTAATTTGAGGATGAGGAATTAGCCCATTGACTCGTTTTCTTCCTTCCCTTTCTTAGTCCAAGGGAACTTGGAATGTTGCAGCAAACGGGGTCTTTCGCTATTGATCGATCTCTAATTCTTTGAATTCTAATAAGTATCATTATTATTGGGAATTTTCAATTGAATAAAAAATACATTTCTATCTAGATAGAAATGTATTTTTTATTCTGTTTAGACATAGGTAAAGTCAAATTATAATAGTTATTTTATTATAATAGTTATTTTATTATAATAGTTATTTATTATAAAAAAATATTTATAATATTCTTTAGAAATCCAATTTAAGATAAGAAAAAAATTAATAATAAAAAATTTAAATAAAGAATAAATAAATAAAAAAATCGGAATTTATAATTAGAAAACTATAAAAAAAAAGATATATAAAATGGAATATATAGAATAATAGAATTAATAGAATCAATGGAAAAGGGGTGAAAATGATACAAAAAAA